AAATATAAGGCACGATCTCATCATAGAGATCTAATGAAAAAAAAAAATAAAAAAACACATTTTTGTTTTTTAACAGTCTGGGGAATGGAAGCGGAATTTCCCTTTGGTTCTCCCCGAAAACGACCTTCTTTTTTTGAACCTATTTATAAAGAACTCCAAAAAAGAAAAAAAAAGGTGAAAAAGATATTTTTACAAGTTCTAAAATCTTTCAATAAAAAAAGAGAATCCTTTCTAAAAGTTACAAAAGAAGAAACAGAAGGAGTCATCAAAATAGTTCGAGTTATCAACCTAATAATGAAAAAAATGGAGAATCCAAATAATAAATTTGAATTGAGGAAAGAAAAAATATATGAACCGAACGAAAACAAAAAATATTTGAAAAGAAATAATAAGATTCTTCGCGAATCGTCTGTTCTAAATCGAACAACGAATTGGTTAAATTATTCACTAATAGAAAGAAGAATGAAAGATCTTTCTGATAAGACAATCAAAATAAGGAATCAAATGGAACGAACCTCAAAAGACAAGAAAAAAAAAGAAATAGTTATAATTTCTGATAATAAATTATCGGGATCACAGAAACATATTTGGAAAATATTAAAAAGGAAAAATATCCGATTAATGCGTAAATCATACTACTTTATCAAATCATTCATTGAAAAAATATACATAGATATTTTGCTATGTACCATTACCATTTCTAAGATCAATGCACAACTTTTCTTTGAATCAACAAAAAAGATCTTTAATAAATCCATTGACAACAATAAAATCAATCAAGAACAAGAAGGAATTGATGAAACAAATCAAAATAGAATGAATTTTCTTTTGACTATAAAAAAATTGTTATCAAATACTGATAATACTAAGAATAGCAATCAAAATCCCAATACTTATTGGAACTTATCTTCCCTGTCCCAAGCATATGTTTTTTACAAAATATCACAAAACCAATTACTTAATAAGTATCAATTGAGACCTTTACTTAAATATCAAGGGAGCTATCCTTTTTTTAAGGATAATTTAAAAGACTATTGTATGATACACGGAATATTTAATTCTAAATCAAGACATATTAAAATTAATACGTATGTAATGAACGAATGGAAAAACTGGTTAAAAGGTCATTATCAATACGATTTATCTCAAAAAAAAGGGTCTCGATTAGTACCTAAAGAATGGCGAAATAGAATCAATAAACATTGTATGATTCAAAACAAGGAATCAAACCAATTGGATTTATATAAAAAATACCAATCCATTTATTCCATGAATAAAAATGATTATGCAGCAAATTCATTTAGGAGTCAAAAAGACAAATGGAAAAAACATTACAGATATGATCTTTTATCTTATAAATACATGAGTCTCCCTAATTTATACATTTCTGGATCAACATTAGAAATAAATGGGGACCAAGAAATTCCATCTCATTTCAATATATCGAAACCTGAATCATTTTATGTATTGGTAAGTATACCTAGTAATGATTATCTAGAAAAAGGATATCCTATTGATAGGAATACAAATTTGGATAGAAAATATTTTGATTGTAGAATTCTTCATCTTTATCTTTGTTTTATAAAAAATATTGAAATCTGGACCAATGCACATATTGGCATCAATATTCAGAAAAATACTAAGACTGAAATTAATAATTTCAAAAAAATGAAAAAAAAAGATCTTTTTTATCCTACAATTTATCAAGAGATCAAACCATTCAATCAAAAGAGTTTCTTTTTTTATTGCATGAGAATGAATAAAGAAAGGTTATATGATACCGCTGATACCGCATCCAATCATGATACTATATCCAATCTAGAAACTTGGTTCTTCCCAGAATTTGTGCTACTTTTTGATGAATATCAAATTCAACCTTGGATCATACCAATCAAATCACTCTTTTTTCGTTTTTCTATAAGTGAAAAAAGTAAAAACATTAACGTAAATAAATCCTCTAAGAAAAAAGAATATAAAAAAGTTGTTGAAGAAGATTACGCAATATTAGAAATAAAAAAGGATATAAAAAAAGAACAATATAAGAGCAATAATGAAATGGAACTAGATTTCTTTTTGAAAAAATATTTCCTTTTTCAACTAAGATGGGATTATCCCTTGAATAGGAAAATAATGAAAAATATCAGGATATATTGTCTCCTACTTAAACTGATAAATCCAAAGGAAATTGCGATATCTTCGATTCAAAGAGGTGAAATAAATCTAGATGAAATGATGATTCAAAAAGACCTAGTTCTTGCAGAATTGATAAGAAAGGGGATCTTTATTATTGAACCAATTCGTCTATCTATAAAAAGGGACGAAAAATATATTATATATCAAACTATGGATATTTCATTGGTCGATAATAATAAGCACCAAACAAATAAAAAATACACAAAAAAAAGATATATTGAGAAAGGGGGTTTTCAAAAATCCATTTCACGACACAGCAACATATTTTTGAGTGGAGACAAGAATTATTATGATTTACTTGTTCCTGAAAATATTCTATCTCCCAGACGTCGTAGAGAATTTCGAATTCGAATTTGTTTCAATTCCCGGAATTTTAATGTTGTGGATAGAAATCCAAGATTTTGCAATGAAAACGAAATAAGAAACTGTGGGCAATTTTTGAATGAGGACAAACATATTAATACAGATAGAAAAAATTTTATTAAATTCAAATTGTTTCTTTGGCCCAATTATCGATTAGAAGATGTAGCTTGTATGAATCGCTATTGGTTTGATACCAATAACAGTAGTCGTTTCAGTATGTCAAGAATACATATGTATTCACAATTCAGAATGAATTCAATTCCAATGAAAAATGAAAAGAATTTCTAGTGGATTTACTACATATCGTGTAACATATTCGGTAGATGAAAGCCGAAATATATACACTACATAATATACATAAATAAAAAACAAAGTAGTATATGAATGAAATCCAATTTTGATGTATACTAGATGAAAATAACTGGCATAATAAATATTATTATTTTTCCTGATCGGTAAAATTAACAGAAAAGAAAAATAGAAATCTTAATTTATGGTCAAAAATTCATTCATCTCAGTTATTACACAAGAAGAAAAAGAAGAAAATAGTGGGTCTGTTGAATTTCAAGTATTCCATTTCACCAGTAAGATACGGAGACTTACTTCACATTTAGAATTGCACAAAAGAGATTTTTTATCGCAAAGGGGTCTACGGATGATTCTGGGAAAACGTCAACGATTATTGACTTATTTGTCAAAGAAAAATAAAGTGCGTTATAAGAAATTAATGGATCAGTTAGATATTCGGGAACCAAAAACTCGTTAATGAAATTGGAATTTCTTCTTTGAGTTTATTATTATCCTTGTTCTTTTTATTTTTCATTTTAAGAAATTCATGAAATAATGAATTAAGGAAAAAAAAAAGATGACTGTACCGGCTACAAGAAAAGATTTGATAATAGTCAATATGGGTCCTAACCACCCATCAATGCATGGTGTTCTTCGGCTGATCGTTACTCTGGATGGTGAAGATGTTATTGACTGTGAACCTATATTGGGCTATTTACACAGAGAGATGGAAAAAATAGCGGAGAACAAAACAATTATACAATATTTGCCTTATGTAACACGTTGGGATTCATTTATCCACAGATTTTTATCTTCCTTTTGAACTCATTTCTATAATTCTTTTAGTTTCTTTGATAGGTGCAATTACTATGGCTCGTCAATAATCTAATATAATAAGAACTTCTTTTTTTTTTTCTTTTTATTAAAGAATGAAATGAAAATGGATTTCATCTATTTTATTTCAATCTACTTTGAATATCTTTGTAATCCTTATATTCTAGTCAACTGAATCAGTTTAATCTTTGTTCATATTGAAATGAATCGAGATAGATGAGGAATTTATTAATGATGTTAGAGCATGGACTTTTTATAAGTGTTTATTTATTTTCTATCGATATCTATGGACTCATCACAAGCCAAAGCATGGTTAGAGCACTTATGTGTCTTGAGCTTATACTAGATTCGGTGAATCTAAATCTCGTCACATTTTCCGATATATTTGATAGTCGACTATTAAAAGGAGAAATTTTCTTAACCTTTGTTATAGCCATTGCGGCTGCTGAGGCGGCTATTGGGCTAGCTATTGTTTCGTCGATCCATCGTAATAGAAAATCAACTCGTATCAATCAATCAAATTTGCTGAATAATTAGTCATAATTCTTCTATTTTCACATAGAAATCAATTTTCAAATATTCTATTATTATTATTATTTTATTATTTCTTTTCTTTTTTCATATAGATTTATGATTTATAGTTACTAACCTATTCTATCACTAAAATGTATTCATCTGATATATAATATATCATCATATCCTTAATTTACATTTCTATATACTAGAAATATAGTAAAATTAACATGAATTGAATTCGTAAACTCATATTTCATGGTTATTGAAATAGAAATCAAAGTATCTTGGCCCTTTCTCATAAACAGATTAAAAAATCTATTGATTCTTAAAATCTTGATAAATCATTGATTCGTCTGGTGTTTACAATAGAAAATATATGATTTATTTCATTTTATTATTTTACCAGATCGAAAATCTTTTGTGTTCAAAACTGGAATTTATAGACCCAATGTCACATTCAGTAAAGATTTATGATACATGTATAGGATGTACCCAATGNNTTCGAGCTTGNCCCACGGATGTATTGGAAATGATACCTTGGGACGGATGTAAAGCTAAGCAAATTGCTTCTGCGCCAAGAACCGAAGATTGTGTAGGTTGTAAAAGATGTGAATCCGCTTGTCCAACGGATTTTTTGAGTGTCCGTGTTTATTTATGGCATGAAACAACTCGCAGCATGGGTCTTTCTTATTGATATGTGATAAAAAACTCCAATTGAATCATTTGATTCCTCTTTACCGACAAAAGCCTGTACTCGAGAAAAGAAAATATATTATTCTTCTCCCGAGCACGGGCTTTTCTGGTCTAATTTTATCTTGTCTTTCTAACGAGTTATTTTCCTTGGTTAACAATACTTCTTGTTTTGCCCATATTTGNGGGTTCTTCAATTGTCTTTTTTTCCCTCATAGGGGAAATNAAGGTGTATAGGTGGTATACTCTATGTATATGTATCCTAGAGCTCCTTCTAATGACCTATGTATTTTGTTATCATTTCCAATTGGACGATCCATTAACCCAATTGAAGGAGGATTCTAAATGGATCAATCTTTTTTATTTTCACTGGAGACTGGGAACCGATGGACTTTTCATAGGACCCATTTTACTGACAGGATTTCTCACTACTTTAGCTACTTTAGCAGCTTGGTCAGTTACTCGAAATCCGCGATTTTTCTATTTCTTAATATTAGCAATGTATAGTGGCCAAATAGGATCATTTTCTTCTCGAGACCTTTTACTTTTTTTCATCATGTGGGAATTAGAATTAATTCCTGTTTATTTACTTTTATCCATGTGGGGAGGAAAAAAACGCCTGTACTCGGCTACAAAGTTTATTATTTATTTTGTGCACTGCCGGAGGTTCCATTTTTCTGTTAATAGGAGTTCTAGGTATGGGTTTATATGGTTCCAATGAACCAACATTAGATTTAGAAAAATTAGCTAATCAATCGTATCCTGCAGCATTGGAAATAATACTCTATTTTGGTTTTCTTATTGCTTATGCTGTCAAATCATACCCCTACCCCTACATACATGGTTACCAGATACCCACGGGTAAGCACATTACAGTACATGTATGCTTTTAGCTGGAATCTTATTAAAGATGGGAACATATGGATTGATTCGGATCAATATGGAATTATTAGCTCACGCTCATTCTAGATTATCTCCCTGGTTAGTGATAGTAGGAATAATACAAATCATTTATGCAGCTTCAACCTCTCTCGGTCAACGCAATTTAAAAAAATGTATTGCCTATTCTTCCGTATCTCACATGGGTTTCATAATTATAGGAATTGGTTCTATAACTGGCACGGGACTTAATGGAGCGATTTGACAGATACTCTCAATCATGGATTGATTGGTGCTGCACTTTTTTTCTTAGCAGGAACAAGTTGTCATAGAATACGTTTTGTTTATCTCGAAGAGATGGGGGGGATATCTATCCCAATGCCAAAAATCTTTACCATGTTTAGTAGTTTCTCGATGGCTTCTCTTGCATTGCCAGGAATGAATGGTTTTGTTGCAGAATTCTTAGTCTTTTTTGGAATAATTACCAGCCCAAAATAGATTTTCATGTCAAAAATGTTAATTACTTTTGTAATGGAAATCGGAATGATATTAACTCCTATTTTTTTATTATCTATGTTACGTCAGATTTTCTATGGATACAAGCTATTCAATATTCCAAACTCAAATCTTTTTGATTCTGGACCACTAGAACTATTTGTTTCGATCTTTATCTTTCTACCTGTCATAGTAATTGGTATTTATCCTGATTTCGTTTTCCCTTTATTGGTTGACAAGGTACAAGTTCTATTATCTAATTATTTTTATAGATACTAATTCTTTTTTTAGATTCAATCAATTTCATTAATTGGAAAGAAAGTCTTAGAATTCTTTGACTTTCATATTCTCACTATTCTTCGTTGTACAATGAAAAAAAAAAGGGAAGGGTGAATTAGAATTGTAATAAGATACATCTAAAGTTTTTGAGAACCGTTTAAATAGAGGAATTATTCAAAAGGTTCTCAAAAACTCGCACAAGATTTCATTGTGTATCAGACGATTTTTTTATGTATTCTTTATGTAGTTTATTTTATTCAATTAGATATTCATTGGAATGAACCATAACTATGGAACCCGATTCCTAATAGATTGATCCCAAAATAGCATATCCAAATTAGGAGAAATCCTATAGAAGCTACAAATGCCGAATTCGTGCCTTGATCTTGCAATTTTGCATTTTTTCTAGTATGTAAATAAATTGCAAATATGGTCCAAGTAATAAAAGCCCAAGTTTCCTTAGGGTCCCAATTCCAATATGAACCCCATGCTTCATTAGCCCATACTGCTCCAGAAAGAATGCCTATGGTTAAAAAGGTAAACCCTAAACTAATGACACGATAACTCCAATAATCCAAACCCTGAATTAATTGATATTTGTAAAAATTTTGAAATGAGAGGAAAGAAGTCTTTTTTAATACACTTCCTTTTTCGTTCAAATATTCCATATCACCAAAGAAAAATGACTTCCTTAAACTTAAAAAATTCTTGTTTTTCAAAAAAGAATCAATTCTTTTTTGAAATGTAATCACTATAAGAGCAACTGATAATAAAGATCCGCATAAAAGAGCTGCATAGCTCAATAGCATCATACTGACATGCATCATTAACCACTGAGATTTTAGAGCAGGTACTAATATTGCGGGTTGATGCATTTCAGTTGAAAGACCTGACGTGGCGAAACCTTGGGTCAAAATGGCACTTGGTGCAGTTATTGCGCTTAAATCATTTTTATGGTTCCCA